AAGAAAGCTATTGCATTAAAGAAGAAAAGAAACTAATAGAAGTCGAAGACGCGGAATGGTAGTGAATAGAGAAAAAGATTCTTCTGATTTTCTTGTTCCTGAAAATATTCTATCTATCTCCTAGACGCCGTAGAGAATTGAGAATTTTCATGTCTTTCAATTCTCGTACTCGTAATTGGAAAGTTACGGAAGGAGATCCATCATTTTGCAATGAAAACAACATAAAAAACTCTGGACAATTTCGAAATCAGACCAAGCGTCTTAATACATATGCAAAAAAATTCATTATTGGCCCACCATTGATTCCAAGATTTAGCTTTTATGAATCGCTATTGGTTTGATACGAATAATGGCAGTCGTTTCAGTATGTTAAGGATACAGATGTATCCACAATTCATTTAGAGTTACTTAATAGCCTATTTCTTATACTATATCTCTATCCCGTGAAATTCGCGAGCCGAAAGATGGATGCATATGCTGTGTTTCATTTTGCTAAATGATATCAATTAAATGGTGTATCAATTCTATAAATTGGATATAGCAATAAATAAATCAGAAAAATTCTTTTATTTTAGATAGAAGAAACATTTCTTCTATCTAAAATAAAAGAATGTACCCTTCTATCCAAATCCAATTTGCATCGATAAAATAAATCCAAATTATAGATTCCAGCAGTAGATGAATAATTGCAAATTTTTGTGTGTACGAGATTCGAATAACTTCAAAATAACTGACATTATTTTTTATTTTTCCTGATCAGAAAAATACATGAAAAAGAAAGGAGGTAGAAAAATTTTTTGATTTATGATTAAAGAAGAAAAACAAGAAAACAGGGGTTCTGTTGAATTTCAAGTATTCAGTTTCACCAATAAGATACGGAGACTTGCTTCCCATTTGGAATTACACAAAAAAGATTTTTCATCGGAAAGAGGTCTACGAAGACTTTTGGGAAAACGTCAACGTTTGCTGGCTTATTTGGCAAAGAAAAATAGAGTACGTTATAAGAAATTAATAAGTCAGTTGGATATTCGGGAGAAGTAATTTAATCGTTCGAATTTTTTTCTTATTTTATTAGTAGTCTTATAGTAGTCTTAGATTTTGCATTTTGATGAGCCTCGTTTTGAGGAATTCATGGAATAATGAATTAAGGAAGAAAAAAGAATATGAGTCTACCGCTTACAAGAAAAGATCTAATGATAGTCAATATGGGACCTCAACACCCATCAATGCATGGTGTTCTTCGACTGATCGTTACTCTCGATGGTGAAGATGTTGTTGATTGTGAACCCATATTAGGCTATTTACACAGAGGAATGGAAAAAATCGCAGAAAACAGAACTATTATACAATACTTGCCTTATGTAACACGGTGGGATTATTTAGCTACTATGTTTACAGAAGCAATAACGGTAAATGCACCAGAATTCTTGGAGAATATTCAAATACCTCAAAGAGCCAGCTATATTCGGGTAATTATGTTAGAATTGAGCCGTATAGCTTCTCACTTGTTATGGCTTGGACCTTTTATGGCGGATCTCGGTGCACAGACTCCCTTTTTCTACATTTTTAGAGAGAGAGAATTGATATATGATCTATTTGAAGCTGCTACAGGTATGCGAATGATGCATAATTACTTTCGCATCGGAGGAGTAGCTGCGGATCTACCTTATGGATGGATGGATAAATGTTTAGATTTCTGTGATTATTTTTTACGAGGAGTTGTTGAATATCAACAACTTATTACACAGAATCCAATTTTTTTAGAACGAGTTGAAGGAGTCGGTTTTATTAGCGGAGAAGAGGCTGTAAATTGGGGTTTATCGGGACCAATGTTACGAGCTTCTGGAATACAATGGGATCTCCGTAAAATTGATCCTTATGAGTCTTACAATCAATTCGATTGGAAAGTCCAATGGCAAAAAGAAGGAGATTCGTTAGCTCGCTATTTAGTACGAATTGGTGAAATGAAGGAATCTATAAAAATTATTCAACAGGCTATAGAGAAAATTCCTGGGGGGCCTTATGAGAATTTAGAAGCCCGACGCTTTAAGAAAGCAAAGAATTCGGAATGGAATGATTTTGAATATAGATTTCTTGGTAAAAAACCTTCCCCAAATTTTGAATTATCAAAGCAAGAGCTTTATGTAAGAGTAGAAGCTCCAAAAGGTGAATTAGGAATTTATCTGGTAGGAGATGACAGTCTTTTCCCCTGGAGATGGAAAATTCGTCCACCCGGTTTTATTAATTTGCAAATTCTTCCTCAGCTAGTTAAAAGAATGAAATTGGCTGATATCATGACGATATTAGGTAGTATAGATATCATTATGGGGGAAGTTGATCGTTGAAATGATAATAGAGAGGGTACAAGTAGAAACTATCAATTCTTTTTCGAAATCGGAATTATTAAAAGAAGTTTATGGACTGATATGGATTCTACCTATTTTGACCCTCCTACTGGGAATCACAATAGAAGTACTAGTAATTGTGTGGTTAGAAAGAGAAATATCCGCATCGATACAACAACGTATTGGTCCTGAATATGCCGGTCCCCTGGGACTGCTTCAAGCTATAGCAGATGGAACTAAACTAATTTTTAAAGAGGATATACTCCCATCCCGAGGAGAAATTCCTTTATTTAGCATTGGACCCTCTATAGCAGTCATATCTGTTTTATTAAGTTTTTTAGTTATCCCCTTTGGATATCATTTTGTTTTAGCTGATCTTAGTATTGGTGTTTTTTTATGGATTGCCATTTCAAGTATTGCTCCTATTGGTCTTCTTATGGCAGGATATAGCTCAAATAATAAATATTCTTTTTCAGGCGGTCTACGAGCAGCTGCTCAATCTATTAGTTATGAAATACCATTAACTTTTTGTGTGCTAGCAATATCTCTACGTGTGATTCGTTAAAAAAGGAACTTTTCCTATAAAATCCATTGAATACTTATCTTCCTTTTCTTATTCTGTATTCAGGTTGGTAAGTTAAACTAGATAGCTATATGAGTGAAACAAAACAGCTTATTAATTTGTAGTAAAAATAAAATCTCATTTCCTACGTACAAGAAAAAAGTTGAAGTAAACTTAGTAAACTCTTTACCCCAAGATTGAGATTTTTTGATTAGTCATCATATTTTGAAGCGGGCAAGAATAAAGGATTCGCGATATATAATTCCATTACTAGAATATTTTTAGTTATTACTAGAACTTATAAGGATATAAAAGAATCCATAAAAAATTAGTGAGGGATTAGGAACACTAAAGTACATAAAGGATTAGTAATGAGAGAATCTAAATCATTAGAAATTTTTCCTCATAAAAGGAATCATAATAAGAACTTGAAATTGGTGGAAATGATCAAGTAGTACTTTCTTCGGATTCCGATCCAGAGTATATTCCCATTCACTTGTTAAGGAAATGGCTATCAAGAACGAATTAACCCTTTATTCCTTTTTTCTTTTTAAGTATCCCCTTCCCCGGAAAAGAAGAATAGGACAAAAGATATGTAATGCAATACAAAAAAGGATCTTTATTTATTCTTTCTTTTATCGAGATTCATACAGAATTCCTCATGAACTAATACCCAATTCTTTCCATTTATGAATTGCTATAACGAGTATTTTATTCCAATATTAAGTTATTACCGATATTACTGAACAAGGAAAAACAGTTATTTTATTATATAAATAAAGGATGAGATCAATTCGGAAGCGCTTTTTATTATTTTAGCAGACGGAATTGCTTTGGTCTAATTTAGGACTTTCCAATCCATTTTATCTTACCTAATTCTATCTACGCCCAGGGGATAAGACCGAAACGAAATAATCCTTTTTTCTGATCATAGAGGAGCCGTATGAAGCTAAGGTTTCATGTACGGTTTTGGAATAGCGGTGAGAACTGTGATGTTATCATCGACTATGATTATCTAACAGTTCAAGTACGGTTGATATAGTTGAAGCACAGTCAAAATATGGTTTTTTTGGATGGAATCTTTGGCGTCAGCCTATAGGTTTTCTAGTTTTTCTAATTTCTTCGTTGGCAGAATGTGAAAGATTACCCTTTGATTTACCAGAAGCGGAGGAAGAATTAGTAGCGGGTTATCAAACCGAATATTCCGGTATTAAATATGGTTTATTTTATCTTGCTGCTTACCTAAATTTATTAGTTTCCTCCTTATTTGTAACTGTTCTCTACTTAGGCGGGTGGAATTTTTCTATTTCCTATATATCCTTTTTTGGATTTTTCCAAATGAATAAAATGGTTGGAATTTTGGAAATGATAATGGGTATCCTTATTACATTAACTAAAGCTTTTTTATTTCTCTTCATTTCTATCACAATAAGATGGACTTTACCCCGGATGAGAATGGATCAGTTATTAAATCTTGGATGGAAATTTCTTTTACCTATTTCTCTCGGCAATCTCTTATTAACAACTTCTTCTCAACTAGTTTCACTATAAATAAGATAATACAATAACAGTAAGAATATCTTCAACACAAAAGTTCTCACAAACAAGAGAAAGAAACATACCTTTTTCATAGATATTTAGAATATGTTCCCTATGATAACTGGGTTCATTAGTTATGGTCAACAAACAATACGCGCCGCAAGATACATTGGTCAAGGTTTCATAATTACCTTATCCCACACAAATCGTTTACCTGTAACGATTCACTACCCTTATGAAAAATCAATTACATCAGAGCGTTTCCGGGGGCGAATACACTTTGAATTTGATAAATGTATTGCTTGTGAAGTATGTGTTCGTGTATGCCCGATAGATCTACCCCTTGTGGATTGGAGATTTGAAAAGGATATTAAAAAGAAACAATTGCTTAATTATAGTATTGATTTCGGAGTTTGTATATTTTGTGGTAACTGTGTTGAATATTGTCCGACAAACTGTTTATCAATGACGGAAGAATATGAACTTTCTACTTATGATCGTCATGAATTGAATTACAATCAAATTGCTTTGGGTCGGTTACCAGTCTCCATAATGGGAGATTACACAATTCAAACAATTAGGAATTCGCCTCAAAGTAAAATAGACGAAGAAAAATCTTGGAATTCAAGAACAATTACTGATTACTAGGTACTAGGATTTTTTTGTTAGAAGAATCCAATAGTTTTTTAATAGTTTTTTACTAACTATAAACCTATAAAGAAAAATGAATAACTACTGCTTATTACAAATTATTCATGATTTAAAATGAGAGTAGATTTTCGTGATGTGATTTCTAACTATACAATTTATATATATAAATATCCTAATCACTTTTTGTTTCCTTGAATCTTTTAGTTTTATTCAGTTCATGAAAAATTTTATACTATTAATTTCTTTTTATCCATAATGGATTTACCTGGACCAATACATGAGATTCTTGTGCTATTTGGGGGATTTGTTCTTCTACTAGGGGGTCTAGGAGTAGTATTACTTACCAACCCAATTTATTCTGCATTTTCGCTGGGATTAGTTCTTGTTTGTATATCCTTATTCTATTTTTTATTAAATTCCTACTTTGTAGCTGTCGCACAACTTCTTATTTATGTGGGAGCCATAAATGTCTTGATCATATTTGCTGTAATGTTTGTAAATGGCTCCGAGTGGTCTAAAGATAAGAATTATTGGACTATTGGGGATGGGTTTACTTCACTCCTTTGTATAACTATTCCTTTTTCACTAATGACTACTATCCCAGATACGTCATGGTATGGAATTCTTTGGACTACAAGATCAAACCAAATAGTAGAACAGGGTCTCATAAATAACGTTCAACAAATTGGGATTCATTTAGCAACCGATTTTTATCTTCCTTTTGAACTCATTTCCCTAATTCTTCTAGTTTCTTTAATAGGTGCAATTACTATGGCTCGACAATAAGAAATACCTAGAACTTGGAATGAATCAAAATTCCTAGAATTTCAAATCTAAAAAAAAAAAACTAAAGAATAACAATTTTGATTTAGTAAAACACATCTACTGTTAACACAACAAATACTTTCTTTTCTCTTTTGTTGCGTAATTGTTCTATTCTAATTAATTGAATCGGTTCAATTCTCTCATATTGAAATGAATCGAGATTGATAAGGAGTTAGTTAATGATGTTTGAGCATGTACTTTTTTTGAGTGTCTATTTATTTTCGATTGGTATCTATGGATTGATCACAAGCCGAAACATGGTTAGAGCTCTAATATGTCTTGAACTTATACTGAATTCAATTAATCTAAATCTCGTAACATTTTCTGATCTATTTGATAGTCGCCAATTAAAAGGAGACATTTTCGCAATTTTTGTTATAGCCCTTGCGGCTGCTGAAGCAGCTATTGGACTATCCATTCTTTCTTCCATCCATCGTAACAGAAAATCCACTCGTATCAATCAATCGAATTTTTTGAATAATTAGACATAGAATCCTCTAAACAAATAAACAAAGACGCATATATAATAATATAATAATATGGAACATTAAGATTAATAATAAGAAAATTTGAGTCTTTTTTTCTTATTTTTATTTGAGAATACCCATTTTTGAAGTAGGTTATTTCAGATTATTCTTTTTTACTTATTATTCTTTTTTACTTATTTCATTTTGCTTGAATTTTGCATTTTTTCAATTCATTGATATTGCAATATTCAAATTGCAATAATTTATATTGAAAAGATGATAGCTAATTTATTGGCTAATTCGAATTAGTATGTAGAATTCGTATAATTATGAATGTTGAAGTCTTAAATTCAAGTCTCTTGGCTCTTTTCACGCTTTCTCACAAACAGATTAAGAAATATATTACATTATTTGTTAAAGTTTGGATAAACCATTGCTTCGTCTGGTGTCTACAATACATCTAACTTATAGAGTACTAATTTTATTTTATTTTTACCAGATCGAAAATTTTTATGTTGAAAAGGAAAATTTATAGATCCAATGTCACATTCTGTAAAAATTTATGATACATGTATAGGATGCACTCAATGTGTACGGGCTTGTCCAACAGATGTATTAGAAATGATACCTTGGGATGGATGTAAAGCCAAGCAAATAGCTTCTGCGCCGAGAACCGAAGATTGTGTGGGTTGTAAGAGATGCGAATCCGCCTGCCCAACAGATTTTTTAAGTGTTCGCGTTTATTTAGGGCCTGAAACAACCCGCAGCATGGCGCTATCTTATTGATACGTTACAAAAAACTCCACTTGAATCGTCTGATTCCTCTTTACCGAAGAAGCCTGTGCTCAAAATAATCGAGCATGGGCTTTTCTGGTCAAAACGTATCTTGTCTTTATTACTTTATCATGAGTTATTTTCCTTGGTTAACAATACTTGTTGTTTTGCCGATATTTGCAGGTTCATTAATTTTCTTTTTACCTCATAAAGGAAACAAAACCATTAGGTGGTATACTATTTCTATTTGTTTATTAGAATTCCTTCTAATGACTTATGCATTCTGTTATCATTTCCAATTAGAGGATCCCTTAATGCAATTAAGGGAGGATTCTAAATGGATAGATGTTTTTGATTTCCACTGGAGATTGGGAATCGATGGACTTTCATTAGGATCTATTTTATTGACAGGATTTATTACTACTTTAGCTACTTTAGCGGCTTGGCCAGTTACTCGGAATTCGCGATTATTCTATTTCCTTATGCTAGCAATGTATAGCGGTCAAATAGGATTATTTTCTTCACGAGACCTTTTACTTTTTTTTATCATGTGGGAGTTAGAATTAATTCCTGTTTACTTACTTTTATCCATGTGGGGGGGAAAGAGGCGTCTATATTCAGCTACCAAGTTTATTTTGTATACTGCAGGCGGTTCCATTTTTTTCTTAATCGGAGTTCTGGGTATGGGCTTATATGGTTCCAACGAACCAAGATTAGATATGGAAAGATTGATTAATCAATCATACCCTGCAACATTGGAAATACTACTTTATTTTGGCTTCCTTATTGCTTATGCTGTCAAATTGCCGATTATACCTCTACATACGTGGTTACCAGATACCCATGGGGAAGCACATTACAGTACATGTATGCTTTTAGCGGGAATACTATTAAAGATGGGAGCATACGGATTGATTCGTATCAATATGGAATTGTTACCTCATGCTCATTATCTATTTTCTCCTTGGTTGGTAATAATAGGAGCGGTGCAAATAATCTATGCAGCTTCAACTTCTCTTGGTCAACGAAATTTCAAAAAAAGAATAGCCTACTCCTCTGTATCTCACATGGGTTTCATAATTATAGGAATTGGTTCCATAACCAACATTGGACTAAATGGAGCTATTTTACAAATATTATCCCATGGATTTATCGGTGCTACACTTTTTTTCTTGGCGGGAACGGCTTGTGATAGAATGCGTCTTGTTTATCTCGAAGAATTGGGGGGGATATCTATACCAATGCCCAAAATTTTTACTATGTTTAGTAGCTTTTCAATGGCTTCTCTTGCCTTACCGGGAATGAGCGGTTTTGTTGCAGAATTAGTAGTATTTTTTGGACTAATTACTAGTCCCAAATTTATGTTAATGCCAAAAATGCTAATTACTTTTTTAATGGCAATTGGAATGGTATTAACTCCTATTTATTTATTATCTATGTTACGCCAGATGTTCTATGGATATAAGTTATTTCATGTTCCAAACGCAAATTTTGTGGATTCTGGACCACGAGAACTCTTTCTTTTAATCTGTATCTTTTTACCAGTAATAGGAATTGGTATCTATCCAGATTTTGTTCTCTCGCTATCCGTTGACAGGGTAGAGGCCCTTTTATCCAATTATTATCCTAAATAGGATTTTTTTTTTAACTAGTTCGCTCTATATTCCATAGTGGAAAAACAAAAAAATTCCGAAAAAAGTAAAAAAGTCTAATTAGATCTATTTCCAATTTTTGTGAACCCCTTTGAAAAGACGTTCAAAGGGGTTCACAAATCAAACAAAAATATAAAAAAACCTTCATAAAATGAGGGTTTTATGTTATGTAATCATTTAGATGGTAATGTAAATGAACCATAACTATGTAAACCTATTCCTAAAAGATTGATACCAAAATAGCAGATCCAAATTATAAGAAATCCTATCGAAGCTACAAATGCAGAATTCGTACCCTTCCAATTTGGATTTGTTCTACTATGTAAATAAATTGCAAATATGGTCCAGGTAATAAATGCCCAAGTTTCCTTAGGATCCCAATTCCAATAGGATCCCCACGCCTCATTAGCCCATACTGCTCCACAAAGAATACCTATGGTTAAAAGAGTAAACCCGAGACTAATGACACGATAACTCCAAGAATCCAAACGCTCAGTTAATTGATATTTGTAATAATTTGGAAATGAAGTGTTTTTTAAAGCACTTCTTTTTGCATAGAAATATTCAATCTCACTAAATACAAATTTACTTAAAACATTTTCATTTTTCTTTTTAGGAAAGAAATCTAAATTCTTTCGAAATCTAATGATTAGAAAAGCGGTGGATAATAAGGATCCGCACAAAAGAGTTGCATAGCTTAGTAACATCATACTGACATGCATCATTAACCACTGAGATTGGAGAGCAGGTACTAGTATTGTAGATTGATGCATTTCAGTTAAAAGACCCGACGTGGCAAAACCTTGCGTTAAAATAGTACTTGGCGTAGTTATTGTGCTTAAATCATTTTTAGAGTTCTGTATCTTAGGAATAGTATGAAGAATATACAGAGCCCATGAAAGGAAGATCAATGACTCATATAAATTACTTAATGGAAAATGTCCCGAAGAAATCCAACGAGAAATTAAGAATCCTGTTATAGAGAAAAAAGTAGCTATCATTCCTTTTTCTGACGAATCACGTAATCCCCTAAGTTCACGAACTAATAAGGTTATCAAATGAATCGTAATTACAATTGAAATGGTTGAGAAAGAGATATGAGTTAGTATATGTTCTAAAGTTACAAATAGCATAAGGAGAAGGTCCCATTACAAAATTTGAAATTTCGAATTGAATCCATTTTCTAATCTATTGTATTCTTTTTCGAGAATGCCGCCACTCGGACTCGAACCGAGATGCTTGAGCACTGCTTCCTAAGAGCAGCGTGTCTACCAATTTCACCATAGCGGCTAACTTGAAATAATAGTTAACTTAAAAGAATAATAGTTATTTTCTGGCAAATCGTCGAGATTGGGAGAGTCCATTTGCAAAAATACTCTACTTTTGATAATAGAATCCTCCTAAAAAAATAGATAGGAGGATTCTATTATCAAAAGTTATTTTATAGGAAAAGAATACTGAAGACACAATATACCAAAAACTTTTGTTCTATATAACAAAATAACAGAGGGATTAGTTCTAAGAATATTCTACCCAGGAATTCGACATATACATATAAAAGTAGATTCATTAATTAATCTAAATTATTCATTCATATTAAATATAAATAATTGGAATTTCTTTGGGATAGTCAGATTATTCCAAAACCTGCTTATTTGTTTGTTGCCCAGAAAAACCTTTTGGTTTTGGATGCTCGTTACCACTAGAAAATGATCTTGATTTTGCTAAGGAATAAGATTGTACTATGGAAAAATAAGTCTTTTTCTTCCAAATATTTTTACGAATACGCTTTTTTGACATCGAAGTACGTTTTTTTGGAACTGCCATTGAAAAAGGGAATTAGTTTTTTCTAGTTGTATGTGAAAGACATCTATTGTCGCAAATCAATCCTTCTTTCTGTTTTTTCTTAGTATTTATACTTAGATACTGAAAGATAGCGAAATTTAAAATTATTTTTTACTTCATTTTGTCTAACGTGGATAAGACAAGAGTTTTTTAGCGTATTTTTCATATATATTTTAGACTTTGTTTTAATAATATACAATATATACAAAGATATATTATATACAAAATATACAAAGATATATTATATACAAAGGTTTTCTATTTAAATGAATTTATATATCAAAATTTATATATCAAATATATTCTATATATAAATATAAGGTATGGGGGATAAGCCCTCATATCATATGGGAGGATAAAAAGAAGGTAAAATTCAAATAGTTAATTAAGTTGAGAAGGTATTCAAGAATTGAATTCCAGTCAAAATAAAAAAAAAATTAGTCTCTTAAACAAGAGATTCTAAAACTTAGATAATTCTAGTCATTAGGATTTCCATTTTATATGAAGTAAGCAATATTCAATAATTTCCTATAAAAAATATATAATTTATATATAGTTGAAATTCAATTAATCAGTTACGAAACAATAGAGCTATTTCATTTTAATAGAAAGAAAAAAAAAAGAATAGGGATAGAAAGTAAAATGATTCAATCTTTTTTTGTATTTTAATAAATATCTTTTTTTATCTAATAACTAAATAACGAAATTTTTATCTAATAACTAAATAACGAAATTCTTTGATTAAATTTTGAAATTTAAGCAACTAAACCCATTCTGAATTTTTGAATATTTCAATGAGACAAATTTTGAAAAATTCAGAATTCCAGTTTTTTTTCCTATTCTTATTTTTTGTTTTTTAATTCCTTGAGAAAGAGATAAGAATAGGTTTGGTGAATCGGAAACAATTTTATTTTATAGAAAAAAGAACTATAAATTTCAATTAAAAATTGCTATTTCTTTTCTTATGGAACATACATATCAATATGCCTGGGTAATCCCTCTTCTCCCACTTCCAGTTATTATGTCAATGGGGCTTGGTCTTTTTCTTATTCCGACAGCAACAAAAAATCTTCGTCGCATATGGGCTTTTCCTAGTATTTTACTCTTAAGTATAGCTCTGGTATTCTCAGTTCACCTGTCTATTCAACAAATAAAAGGGAGTTCTATCTATCAATATCTATGGTCTTGGACCATCAATAATGATTTTTCCTTAGAATTTGGATACTTGATCGATCCCCTTACTTCTATTATGTTAATACTAATTACTACTGTAGGAATCTTGGTTCTTATTTATAGTGACGATTATATGTCTCACGATGAGGGATATTTGAGATTTTTTGTTTATATAAGTTTTTTTAATACTTCCATGTTGGGATTGGTTACTAGTTCCAATTTGATACAAATTTATTTTTTTTGGGAACTTGTGGGAATGTGTTCCTATTTATTGATAGGCTTTTGGTTTACACGACCAATTGCAGCAAGTGCTTGTCAAAAAGCTTTTGTAACTAATCGTGTAGGGGATTTTGGGCTGTTATTAGGAATTTTAGGTTTTTTTTGGATAACAGGTAGTTTAGAGTTTCGGGATTTGTTCAAAATAGCTAATAACTGGATTCCTAATAATGGGATTAATTCATTACTTACTACTTTATGTGCTTTTTTATTATTTCTTGGTGCAGTTGCAAAATCTGCACAATTCCCTCTTCACGTATGGTTACCCGATGCTATGGAAGGACCCACTCCCATTTCGGCTCTTATACACGCGGCAACTATGGTTGCTGCGGGTATTTTTCTTTTAGCTCGACTTCTTCCTCTTTTCATATCCCTACCTTTGATAATGAGTTTCATTTCTTTAATAGGTACAATAACACTTTTCTTAGGAGCGACTTTAGCTCTTGCTCAGAGAGATATTAAAAGAAGCTTAGCTTATTCTACAATGTCTCAATTGGGTTATATGATGTTAGCTCTAGGTATAGGTTCTTATCAAGCTGCTTTATTCCATTTGATCACTCATGCTTATTCGAAAGCTTTATTGTTCTTGGGATCTGGATCCGTTATTCATTCAATGGAACCTCTTGTTGGATATTCACCAGATAAAAGTCAGAATATGGTTCTTATGGGTGGTTTAAAAAAATATGTTCCTATTACAAGAACCACTTTTTTATGCGGTACACTTTCTCTTTGTGGTATTCCACCTCTTGCTTGCTTCTGGTCCAAAGATGAAATCCTTAGTAATAGTTGGTTGTATTCACCTTTTTTTGGAATAATAGCCTCTTTTACTGCAGGATTAACTGCATTTTATATGTTTCGGATATATTTACTTACTTTTGATGGGTATTTGCGTGTTCATTTTCAAAATTACAGTAGTACTAAAGAATGTTCTTTGTATTCAATATCCTTATGGGGAAAAAGTATACCTAAAGGAGTCAATAGGGATTTTGTTTTATCAACAATGAAGAGTGGAGTTTCTTTTTTTTCACAAAATATACCCAAAATTCCTAGTAATACAAGAAATAGGATAGGATTCTTTAGTACTCCCTTTGGGGCTAAAAACACTTTTGTCTATCCTCGCGAAACTGGAAATACTATGCTATTTCCTCTTCTTATATTACTGCTTTTTACTTTGTTCATTGGATCCATAGGAATCCATTTTGATAATGGAGTAAGGGATAATGGAATATCGGAGTTAAGCATATTATCAAAGTGGCTAACCCCTTCAATAAGCTTTTTCGAAGAAAATTCCATAAATTCATATGAGTTTTTCACTAATGCAATTTCTTCTGTAAGTTTAGCTATTTTTGGTCTATTCATAGCATATATATGCTATGGATCCTCATATTCTTTTTTTCAGAATTTGAATTTAAAAAATTCCCTTGTAAAAGTCAAAGGGAATCCCAAAAAGTTCTTTATGGATCAAGTAAAAAAAAAGATATACAGCTGGTCATACAATCGCGGTTATATAGATGTTTTATATACTAGGGTCTTTATCTTGGGTATAAGAAGATTAGCCGAACTAACGCATTTTTTTGATAAAAGTGTCATTGATGGAATTATCAATGGAGTAGGTCTTGCTAGTTTTTGTATAGGAGAAGAAATTAAATATGTGGGGGGAGGTCGAATATCGTCTTATCTATTCTTTTTTTTATGTTATGTATCCTTGTTCATATTCTTTTTTCTTCCTTAATTCATTATTCCATGAATTCCTCAAAACGAGGCTCATCAAAATGCAAAATCTAAGACTACTATAAGACTACTAATAAAATAAGAAAAAAATTCGAACGATTAAATTACTTCTCCCGAATATCCAACTGACTTATTAATTTCTTATAACGTACTCTATTTTTCTTTGCCAAATAAGCCAGCAAACGTTGACGTTTTCCCAAAAGTCTTCGTAGACCTCTTTCCGATGAAAAATCTTTTTTGTGTAATTCCAAATGGGAAGCAAGTCTCCGTATCTTATTGGTGAAACTGAATACTTGAAATTCAACAGAACCCCTGTTTTCTTGTTTTTCTTCTTTAATCATAAATCAAAAAATTTTTCTACCTCCTTTCTTTTTCATGTATTTTTCTGATCAGGAAAAATAAAAAATAATGTCAGTTATTTTGAAGTTATTCGAATCTCGTACACACAAAAATTTGCAATTATTCATCTACTGCTGGAATCTATAATTTGGATTTATTTTATCGATGCAAATTGGATTTGGATAGAAGGGTACATTCTTTTATTTTAGATAGAAGAAATGTTTCTTCTATCTAAAATAAAAGAATTTTTCTGATTTATTTATTGCTATATCCAATTTATAGAATTGATACACCATTTAATTGATATCATTTAGCAAAATGAAACACAGCATATGCATCCATCTTTCGGCTCGCGAATTTCACGGGATAGAGATATAGTATAAGAAATAGGCTATTAAGTAACTCTAAATGAATTGTGGATACATCTGTATCCTTAACATACTGAAACGACTGCCATTATTCGTATCAAACCAATAGCGATTCATAAAAGCTAAATCTTGGAATCAATGGTGGGCCAATAATGAATTTTTTTGCATATGTATTAAGACGCTTGGTCTGATTTCGAAATTGTCCAGAGTTTTTTATGTTGTTTTCATTGCAAAATGATGGATCTCCTTCCGTAACTTTCCAATTACGAGTACGAGAATTGAAAGACATGAAAATTCTCAATTCTCTACGGCGTCTAGGAGATAGATAGAATATTTTCAGGAACAAGAAAATCAGAAGAATCTTTTTCTCTATTCACTACCATTCCGCGTCTTCGACTTCTATTAGTTTCTTTTCTTCTTTAATGCAATAGCTTTCTTTTCTTCTTTAATGCA